CAAACTCTGGAAAGAAAAAAACTTTCGGATTTGATATGAGGTGATTTAAAATTAAGAATTTTTCATTCATTCCCATCCAATCAAAAGATATTTCCATCCAATCAAAAAAGACCCTTTTGTAATTGATTTCGCAATTTGAATCAATTGGAAGATAAAAAATATGAAATTGATCCTTTATTTGGTCCTTATTAGGTTCAACCTGAATTTTTGTATTAAATTTCCACCCCAAATATTTTCTATCCGTATTTTTTTCCATATATATAATATCACTTTTTCCTAGATAATTCTTCATAGGAATATTCTTGAGTATGTTAAAAAAGTTTTCTTTATTTCTGGTGGAATTTTCCTGCTTCTTATTTCTTTCGAATGATGTTCTATAAATACAGGATTTCTTCTTAGTTTCAGAATGAATATATTTATATGATAAAAGATCATATCTATAGTTTTTTTCAAAATTATCCTCTTTATTTGATAATAAATAGACTTTCAAATTTTGTTTTTTTTTGTAATCAAAAAAAGGGTCTTTTTCATAGGAATACCATCTCTTTAAATCATTATTTTGAGAGGTATTTATCCCATTTCGCCATTTTTGGGGGACTAATCTAGACCATGTAATCTGAGATAAATCGTATTGATAATGACCTCTTAACCAGTTTTTCCATGGATTCATTCCATAATTTGGAAGTTTATTATGTCTTATTTCGGAATCAAATATTCCTTGTCTTCCAAAAAAATCCTTTATTTCATTCTTAAGAAAAAAAGATGGTCCATTATATTGAAGAATAGATCTTACCTTATTGAAGTTAATTGCTTGGGTTTGTGATAATTTTAAAAATACATATTTTTGTGACAAGTCAGATAAATAAAAAAAAATATGTGACTTTCGCTTACTATTTCTAAGATTATCAAATATCTTTTTTATAGTCATAGGCGAAATAAAGTCAATTTGATTTTGTTTTGTTTTATTAATCCTTTCTTGATCTTGATTTCTTTTATTATTGTCAATGTATTTCTCAACAATTTTTTTTGTTGATTCCATAAAAAGGTATAGAGTGATTCTGCGCATATTAATGATACATAGAAAGATATCAATGTATATTTTTTCAATGCAAAATTGAATTAATAATTCAATATTTTTTCTTTTTAATAGTTTCCAAATTTTTGGGGGTGATTCTCCATTATTCTTTTTATTTTTTTTCATTTTTTCTATTTGATTTCTGATTGTGTTTCTTCTATCAATTCTATGTTTCATTTCTTCTTTTGTCTGTAAATAATTTGTCCAGCCTGTAGCTCGATTTTGACTAAGTGATTCATGAATTATCTTATTACTGATTATAGAATCATTTTCTGTTTGAGTTTGACTTGATTCATATATTTCTCTCGGTATAAATAATGGAATTTTTGTTCCTTTTAAAAGTTCTTTTCTTATTTGTTTTACAAATAAAACAGCTTTTGTTTGTTTCTTTGTTATTTTTTTTAAAACTCTTCGAACTCTAAAATTGAATTTTCTGATTTCGACTTTATAGTCTATATCTTTAAAAATAGGTTCAAAAAAGGAGGGTGTTTTTCGAGGAGGCCCAAAAGGATATTCTGTTTCCATTCCCAAAACTGTTAAAAAACAAGAATCAAAATAATCCTGTTGCTTTCGATCGCTATCAGAGAGTCGTAGTTTAGATCTGTGCCAAGGTTTCAAATGAAAAGGATATAGGATTTTGATCTGAAAACCTTCTCTTAACCAATTTTTAGGAAATTCCGTTTTGGAGAATTGAAGACCATTATAGCTGCACTTTAGATAAATTTCTCTATTCCAATCTTGGAAATCCTCATACCATTCCGGAGATTGCCGTAATAAAATACGGCCAATATTCTTAACTATTATGAATAAGGGTAATTTAATATATCTTCTAAAAATTGATTGAGCTAGTAACAGAAGACTTCTTGTTTTTTGTGCATATGGAATGTTATCCCAGAATTCCATTGCGTCTTCCTGGTTATTTTTTTTTATTTGGAATTGTTGATCTAAAATTTCGAATTCTGACTTTTTACCCAACCAATCTCTAATATTAAAAAAAAGTTTCATTAGGTTGGATATAGGAAAAGGAAAATCCTCCATTTTTTCCAAAAAAAGGGGGGAATGGGGATTTCCTTGAGAGGGTCCCCAAATAACCATTTTACGCCTTTGAACGCGCATAGATCCTTTTATTACGGCTCGACGAAAATCCGGTTCTTCTAAATAACTTATAAAACCCGAATCTCTATTAAATTTTGTATAAAGATTATAATTCTTGAAATGAGACTTCTTAAAACTTCGTCTGGAACGAGTTAAAAAAGCTATACGTTTAAATCTTCTTGTTCGAAGCTGGTGATCCAGCCCTTGCATTATGCCTTGTTCTTTTCGTCGTTTTTTAAAATGTTGTTCCAACTCATTGATTAATTTGTATGACCATCGAGGGGGTTTTTTACCTATTTTGTTTATTCCAATAGATTTTTTTTCACGCTT